AAGAGAGGAGGACGGGTTATTCACATTTCATTTGATGGTCAGAGGCGAATTGAAAGCTAAGCAGTGGTAATTCTAAGGATTCCCCCGGGGAAAAAGAGAGATGTCTCCTACGTTACCCGTAATATGTGGAAGTATCGACGTAATTTCATAGAGTCATTCGGTCTGAATGCTACATGACGAACATAAGCCAGATGACGGAACGGGAAGACCTAGGATGTAGAAGATCATAGCATGAGTGATTCGGCAGATTTTGCTTCTTATATATCCACTCATGTGGTAAGGATATTTAGAAGAATTGGACGATATATATAAGATCCATCTGTATAGATATCATCTACATCCAGAAAGCCGTATGCTTTGGAAGAAGCTTGTACAGTTTGGGAAGGGGTTTTGCTTGATCAAAAAGAAGAATCTACTTCAACCAATATACCCTTAGGCACGGCCATACATAACATAGAAATCACACTTGGAAAGGGTGGACAATTAGCTAGAGCAGCGGGTGCTGTAGCGAAACTGATTTCAAAAGAGGGGAAATCGGCCGCAGTCAAATTACCTTCTGGAGAGGTACGTTTGATATCCCAAAACTGCTCAGCAACAGTCGGACAAGTGGGGAATGTTGGAGTGAACCGGAAAAGTTTGGGTAGAGCCGGATCTAAACGTTGGCTAGGGAAGCGTCCTGTAGTAAGAGGAGTAGCTATGAACCCTGTAGACCACCCCCATGGGGGTGGTGAAGGGAAAGCCCCAATTGGTAGAAAAAAACCCGCAACCCCATGGGGCCGTCCTGCACTCGGAATAAGAACTAGAAAAAGGAAAAAATATAATGATAATTTGATTCTTCGTCGCCGTAGTAAATAGGAGAAAAAAGAGAATTTCATCGTCTTTAAAAAAGAATAAAGAATAAAATAAGAATTCAATAAGGAGGAATTGACTGTGTTCCCTTCATTTAAAAAAAAAAAAAAAAAGCCGTTCCCTTCAGTAAAAAGAAACCCTTTTGTAGCGAATAAAAAAACAAAAAAAAAGCCGTTCCCTTCAGTAAAAAGAAACCCTTTTGTAGCGAATCATTTATTAAATAAAATCGAGAAACTGAATGCCAAGGCCCAGAAAGATTTCCTAAAAACTTGGTCGCGTGCATCTACCATTATACCCGCAATGATCGGATACACTATTTATATCCATAACGGGAGGGAACATGTGCCTATTCCTATAACGAAATATATGGTCAATTATAAATTGGGAGATTTTGTACCCACTAGAATTTTTAATAAACACAACTCTAAAAGCAAAAGTGATACTAAATCTGTTAAAAGCAAAAGGGATACTCAATCTCGTCGTTAATCAAATGAATTCTGTTAAAAGCAAAAGGGATACTCAATCTCTTCGTTAATCAAATGAATATAGATAATTATCGGTCATTAGTGAGAGGGGGAGGTACGCCATGATAAAAAAAAAAAAGAAGAAGCGATATACAGAAGTATCGGCTTTAGGTAAATATATTCCTATGTCTACTCACAAAGCGAGAAGAGTGATTGATCAGATTCGTGGACGTTCCTACGAAGAAACACTGATGATACTAGAACTCATGCCTTATCGAGCATGTTATCCAATTTTCAAATTAATTTCTTCCGCAGCAGCAAACGGTATTCACAATATGAATTTCGACGAAACAAGTTTAATCATTAGTAAAGCCGAAGTCAATGAGGGGCCTACTGCGAAAAAATTCAAACCTCGAGCTAAGGGACAGAGTTATCCGATAAAAAGATCCACTTGTCATATCACTATCGTATTGAGGGATATATCATTAAACGAAAAATCTGAATAATATATCATAAAACCATGGGCCCTCTTAGAGAAATCAAACGAAACAGAAATAAGAAAACGGAATTGAAATAATAACGCGAAAAGAGAAATGAAAAGAAAGATACTGAGTATGCCGTGTAATGATATGTATAGTAGGGAGGTCTGATGGGACAAAAAATCAATCCATTAGGTTTCCGACTTGGTACAACCCAAACCCATCACTCTATTTGGTTTGAAAAACGAAAAGATTATTCTGAAGGCCTACAAGAAGATCACAAAATACGAGAACACATTAAGAATTATATAGAAAAGGAGAGAATCTCCTCCGTTTCGGATGTCATTTCACGAATACAGATTGACAAATCAATCGATGTGGTTAAAGTCATAATCTATATGGGATTCTCACAGTTATTAACAGAGGATGAACCGCCCAAAACCAAAATCAAAGAATTACAGGTAAGTTTAATAAAAGCCATTCACTTCATTCAAAACCGAAAACTGAATCTTGCTGTTAGACAAATGAAAAACCCTTACGGAGACCCTACTATTCTTGGAGAATTTATAGCCAACCAATTAAAGAAGAGAGTTTCATTTCGCAAAGTAATGAAAAAGGCTGTTCAATTAGTCGAAAAAGCATATAAAAAGGGAATTCAAGTACAAATTGCCGGATGTATTGGCGGAAAAGCACAAGAAATGGCACGCGTCGAATGGCTTATAAAGGGTCGAGTCCCTCTCCAAACCGTTACCGCTAAAATAGATTTTGGTTCCACTCAAGTTCTAACTATCCATGGGGTATTGGGCATAAAAGTTTGGATCTTTTGAGACGGGAAATCCTACTATCCAATGCTAGAACAAAAAATGAAAAATTCTTTCGTTCTTTTTTTGTTCAACCAAAAAAAGGAACAATTCTATAGGGTTGAATAAGAATTCGAAAAAGGATCTAATTGCTATGTTGAGTCCAAAAAAAACCAAATTCCGTAAAGAACATCGAGGAAGAATGAAAGGAAGATCTTCTAGAGGCAGTCGTATTTCTTTCGGTAAATATGCTCTTCAAGCACTTGAACCCGCTTGGCTCACCTCTCGACAAATAGAAGCAGGGCGGCGAGCAATGACACGAAATGTACGCCGCGGTGGAAAAATATGGGTGCGTATTTTTCCAGACAAACCCGTTACAGTAAAACCTACACAAACGCGTATGGGTTCGGGTAAAGGATCTCCCGAATATTGGGTAGCTGTCGTTAAACCGGGTAGAATACTTTATGAAATGGGCGGAGTAGCGGAAAATATAGCTAGAAAGGCTATTGAAATAGCTGCATCAAAAATGCCTATACGGACTCAATTCATTATTTCGAAATAGGAATGTAGAACCAAAATAAGTAAGGAAGCCTTGGGGATAAAAAAAAGAATTGCAGGTTTTTTGGACAAAAAAGATTTCTTTTTTTTACTTCGTGCTTTGCGTCGAAAGAGCAGGCTAAACAAAAAAACAAAAAAACAAAAAAACGATATGATTCAATCTCAGACCCTTTTGAATGTAGCGGACAACAGCGGTGCCCGGAAATTGATGTGTATTCGAATCGTAGGAGCTAGCAATCAACGATATGCTCATATTGGCGACGTTATTGTTGCTGTAATTAAGGAAGCAAAGCCAACTTCGGCTCTAAAACGATCAGAAGTGATCAAAGCTGTAATTGTACGTACTTGTAAAGAACTCAAATGTGATGATGGTATGATAATAAGATATGATGACAATGCTGCAGTTGTCATTAATAAAGACAGAAATCCAGTAGGAACTCGCATTTTTGGTGCGATCCCCCTAGAATTGCATAAAAATTTCGAAAAAATAGTTTCATTAGCGACTGAAGTCTTATAATAAGTCTTTTCAAAAGAAACTGTGATCTAGTATTTGAATGAAATCCATTTATCAGTATGGTAGATTGTGTCTCAGGTATATACCTTTAAGAATTCAAAAAGAAAAAGAAAGGAACATGTTGATTATATCCAAATTTGAAGGCAACAATCATTTTAGTTTATCATGGGTAAGGACACTCTTTCTGAAATAGTCACATCTATACGAAATGCCGATATGGCTAAAAAAGAGACGGTTCGAATAACATTTACTAACATCGCCCAAAACATTGTGACAATACTGTTACGAGAGGGTTTTATCAAAAATGCGAGGGAACATCGGGAAAGCAAAAAATCCTTTTTGGTTTTAACCCTACGCCATAGAAGGAATAGAAAGGGTCCGTCTAGAACTCTTTTCAATTTAAAACGGGTCAGTCGACCCGGTCTACGAATCTATTCTAACTATCAAAAAATTCCTAGGATTTTGGGCGGGATGGGGGTTGCAATTCTTTCTACTTCTAAAGGTATAATGACAGACCGAGAGGCTCGACTAAAAAGAATGGGTGGAGAAATCTTGTTATATATATGGTAATCGTAATCTTTATGCCACTACACCCAACCAAATAACGAAAGCCATATAGTATATTCCGTATAATAGATACGATAGGGTCGAAATGGAAATAAGCCGTTACGATGCAGCCCGGGGGCGTATAATTGCTAGATTGGACAACACCGATTCAGATTCGAATGAGTATGAGTAAGGTGGGTTTTGAACTTGAAGACTCGTGAGGATTCCATTCGCGACTCCAAAGAAACTTAGTTTCTTCCAAAAAAGAGATTCAAGGTTAAGGAATAAAAAATATGAAAATAAGGGCCTCCGTTCGTAAAATTTGTACAAAGTGTCGTCTGATCCGTAGGAAAGGGCGAATTAGAGTCATTTGTTCCAATCCACGACATAAACAAAGACAACGATAACCTTTCTAAAAAAAAAAGAATTTTATAAAGTAAAAGCTAAATTCAAAAAAGAGAATAATGAGAAAAACAAAAAAAATCTATGTTAACATGAAATGGATATATCCATATCTCTCTCACTTTTATTTATAAAATGATCAAATATGGCAAAAACGATACGAAGATATAGTTCATTTAGATTTAGGAATAGACGCATTCGTTCGCGTAAGAGTGCACGGAAAATACCCAAAGGAATTATTCACGTTCAAGCAAGTTTCAGCAATACCATTGTTACTGTTACAGATGTAGGGGGTCGGGTGGTTACTTCGGCCTCTGCCGGCGCTTGTGGATTCAAGGGTAGAAGAAGGGGGACGCCCTTTGCAGCCCAAACCACCGCCGAAAATGCTATTCGCACAGTAGTAACTCAAGGTATGAACCGAGCTGTTGTCTTAGTAAAAGGTGTCGGTCGTGGCAGAGATGCGGCATTACGAGCTATTTGTAGAAGTGGTGTGCGGTTGCATTTTTTACGAGACCGAACCCCTTTACCACACAACGGGTGTAGGCCTCCTAAAAAAAGACGTACGTAGAAAAAAAAATGGAACACCCCCAAAAAAGATGAAAACTATTCATCCCTCGAGTATGGTGATGGTGTGCACTTTATCTTGATTCTGTAGACGGAATCAACTCCACCTAAGCTCGATCGGCCCTAGTTAGCGCAGAATTATTATTACTGATTTTCAAAAAAAAACATTTTTAAGATAAGAGGTACATTGTGAAAAGAGAAAAGAACGTCCGATTCGACCAAAAGAACTTCCAGTTTCCAGAATGGCAATATGTTGCGTATACTCACTTAGAAAACGGACTTCGGTGTGGTAGATTTGGCCTGGCTCCTCTAACAAATGAGCAATGTCAGTTGCTAAAAAATGCAGTGCGACAGACTTTGTTGACGGAGATACTTTGTGCGCGCTTTACTCGTGCGAAAATGAAAAACTCATCGAACCATTTGATGAACATCGTTGGAATTGAGGAATCGATCCCGGAAATTTTACATAATTTGAGCCAAATACAATTAAGGGGTAATTTGGAAGATTTAGCTGGCCATGGCCCCTTGGTGGCTATTCTCGATGTACACGGGCCCATAACCGCAATGGCCGTGGATATCGAATTCCCACCCGGGATTGAGGTAGTTGATGAAAGTCACCACATTGCGACCATAACGAAACCCATTCCGTTTTTTGTAGAATTACAGATAGAAATCCATTCGGGGGAATCGAACCGCGAAACGCCTGTTCCAGATGAAGAAGGTTATTCGATCGACGCAATCTTCAGGCCCATTCATAAAGTAGATAGTAGTATCTACTCCTATGAATCGGAAGGAGAAAGTTTCCAAAGCCTTTTTCTAGAAATTTGGAGTGAGCCTCCAAGCGAGCCTTATGACGCACTGTCGCAAGCTGTGAAGAAAATCTTTCATCTTTTGACTATCATTTCGCAGCCAGAATATGTCGATTCGAAAGAATTAGACAACGGGATTCATTATGGTAGATTTTGCCTGGCTCCTCTAACGACAGCGCAATCTAAATGGATACAAACAGCATTCCGCCAGGCTTTACTTACCCAAATATCGGGTGAATGGAACCGCGAAACGCAAGTTAGCGATGAAGAAGGTGATTCGAGAGACCCCATCTTCACGCCAAAAGTGGAGAGTACGATTCAATCCTCTGAATATCAAGGCGTACCGTTCCAAAGGCTTTGTATAGATATTTGGGCAGGGGGTGAAATAGATCCTCCGGAAGCTTTTTGGCAAACTTCGGCGAAAATCATTGAGCTTTTGATTATCTTGTTGCAGACCGACGCAGCAAACAAAGAGTACTTTTAAACCAAAATGGAGCAGGCCAAGGAAAGGGAAAAGAAACACCAACCAGGCGGACCTGGTTGGGACGAAGGGCTCTCTCTTGGATGGATCAATCACTGGGAAATAGCTCGTAAGAGCATAATTTCTCTGAATAACGAAACTCTTTTGCTCGTGAATCTACTGCAAACGCAGTACAGGACTTACAAGTCGATTGGCGATCCGATACTCCAAGAACTAAGAGCATCTATCAATAAACTTAAAAATATAAAGAACCTTCAAAAGGGATACACTGAGCAAAAGATCCTTGTGAAGTCTATAGTCGAAGAAATAAAAGCATCTCTCGATAAACACGAAAAAGCGTGTATGGGGTCCCAATCTTCCCTCAACTGCAACAAAATCTACATTTCATGGAAGGACGTCGAGATAGCCAGCTTCGAGGAATGGTTGCTTACACTGGAAAAGGATAGTGTAAAAAAAAGGAAACCGGAAGATCTAGATAAGCTATTTGCATACATGCAGTATAATACGACCGAGAGGAAAGAAAGAAAGGACGAAATCTCGCGAGAAGAGAATGAGCGAATGCGTAAACGTCGGGAAAAAAGAGACAAACGGAAGCAGAATCGAAAGAAAGGAAAGGACGAAATCGATAGTTAATTTTTAGATCTTTTTGAAATGAAACTTTTGGTCTCTCCAGAGTAGTCGCTTGAAGGCGAGCGACTACTCCTTGATTTCACAGTTGAATCATTACTTAATTGAAAAAAGACCTAAAGTGAGGGATTTCTCAATAGGTAATGTTGCTCCAATACCCAACCAAAGGGCCACTGCAGTACCAACCAAAAAGACGGTTGTGGCTACTGGCCGACGAAAGGGATTTTGGAATTTATTAACGTTTTCTAAAAAGGGTACTGTTAATAATCCCGCAGGTACTGAAACCATTAAAAGAACACCCAATAACTTATTGGGTACTGTACGAAGTATTTGAAATACGGGAAAGAAATACCATTCAGGTAAGATTTCCAAAGGAGTTGCAAATGGGTCCGCGGGTTCCATACGGA